CGGAAATATCGACAAATTCTTTTTCAAATTTCATCTCTATCGAATTTTAATATCAGAATAGCGGATATAGTCATAATTAAATGGGTCAGGTCCACTTACTTTTTTTTTTGTTGATTTCGAATCTTTCCAATGGATTTGATTGGTAATAGGGATCTTTGGTGATTCAAGAGGCGGCTTATGATTATTCATAATAATGAAAATTGACCGAACAAATGTTCCATTTTCTAACTAGAACTACTATACTCTAACTCAGTATAATGATAACGTATTATCCGGTTAGTTCCTTTTGTATTCCAAATAAAAACAAAATATCTCTATTTTCTGAATACTATGACTGGATTTTTATGAAAAAAAAAATTTATGAAAAAAAGAAAAGCCCCTTATCGGATTTGAACCGATGACTTACGCCTTACCATGGCGTTACTCTACCACTGAGTTAAAAGGGCTTTGTTGATTTAATTCCCGAACGAGTCACTATGTAGATAAAATCTCTATATGCACATATTATATATATAAGTATATGCAGTAGACTCATAGTGGCTAGTGGTTTTGAATAATCAAAATGGATTTGCCTAGCAAGTCTAGGGTAAAATGAATTGTTTCAAGACTGGCCCTAATTTCTTTTATTGAGATGATCCCTATCAAAACAAAATTCACTTGATTGATCCATAACATAGATGGACACTTACCAATTCGACATAAAATAAATTTCAAGATATTTCATCGAATCATGTGATGAAGAGATTCTACTTGTCCCCTTGAACTAAAAACTAAAGTCTTAGAGAAAATTTTCGATAACTTCTTGATCCCGCTTACTAGATTTATTTTAGTAAATTTATATAGAGAATGGCGATTCTAATGAACGATTCATGAATATGAATGACGAATCAAAAAATTCTATATAATTCTGAAAAACGGAAAGATCTCTCGGATCTAATCATATCATTCCATTATATTATATTGACAATTTCAAAAAACTGATCATACTATGATCATAGTATGAGGGCGGTTGGGCAAGTTGGCCCCCATCGTCTAGTGGTTTAGGACATCTCTCTTTCAAGGAGGCAGCGGGGATTCGAATTCCCCTGGGGGTAGGGTACTACGAAAGGAAGTTGATCATGAATTACCAATAAGCCTAAAATTGATTCTTCCTGGGTCGATGCCCGAGCGGTTAATGGGGACGGACTGTAAATTCGTTGGCAATATGTCTACGCTGGTTCAAATCCAGCTCGGCCCAATAATTTGCCAATCTACCATGAGATGGTATAACCCCCCTTCAGAAATACCCCATACGAAGATAAAAAAGAATCAAATTTTCTGCTAGATCCCTTATTTCCCTGGGATTGTAGTTCAATTGGTCAGAGCACCGCCCTGTCAAGGCGGAAGCTGCGGGTTCGAGCCCCGCCAGTCCCGACGGATCCAATATCCAATAAATACATCAATTCATTTTTCCCTATTCTATGAACTAGTAAAGGGTGTCGGGGGCATACTTTCATTCCCAAAGAAAAAAGGAGTCTTTATTTCTTTTTTCTTTCCTATTTTTTCCATTTCGCTTTTATTGTTTGTTTAGGTTTGTAACTATGTAATTAATCGAAGTGGAAAGGCAATCTGATGATCCTTCATCAGATGATTGCCCAAGGAAGACGCAAGGTAGGTTATAGAAAAAAACAAGGAAGCGGATGATAAAAAAAGGAATTTTGGATTGATTTGGTCAGGAATCCAAATTTTGATTCGGTATGGATAAAAGAACTTCCTATGTTATACTATTCAAGTCTCGACGACGGGTTGATTTGATAGATCAGATATTGTTATTCATGATATTGATCCGATTCAAGATCCAAGATCATCGAGAGGTAATTCATTCATTTAATTTACAGACGAAAGATTTATCATCTCTAGGGGATTAAATCCCGAGTTATTGCGAAGTAAAAAACCGATGATATTATGGAAGTAAATATTCTTGCATTTATTGCTACTGCACTATTCATTCTAGTTCCTACCGCTTTTCTACTTATCATTTACGTAAAAACAGTCAGTCAAAATGATTAATTCAATTGAATTTTCAAATGAATTTGAATGAAACTTTCCTTCTGAGTTCTTATCAAAAATTGATAAGAAGTCAAATGAAAAGGATTCCAATTTCACGTCTTAACTTAAATGAAATGAGCGGACTATAATCAGCAGTATTCTAAGAAATAGATAGTATGGTAGAAAGATTAATCTATTTCTTTCTACCATACTATCTATCTCTTAGTCTATAAACTTAGTTTATAAAGTTTTAATCTAGTAAAGGCTTAAGTTTCTATAGATCAATCTACTCAATCTACAATATTCTCTTCATATATGTGTATATTAATTCCATATATTGTATGGAATTGACATAACACCCAATTTGCTACATCTATTTGTTCCGATCAATCTGAAATAATTCTTATCTTAGGATTCTAATTCCTTTCCTTTTCCTAATAAGGAAGAGGAAACCTCACCTATTTTGAACGCCCGAACCATGATATGAAATAAGTCGATAAAGCATAAATCGCCTTTCTCAAGTTAGAAACCAAACTGCCCAATATGGGACTCGCCCGAGGCAAGATCTTATTATTGCCTAGTCTCTCGTTAGACAACCACTATCTCTATATCATTTCTCGTAGAAAGTGCGTATACACTTAACAAAACAACTCCTTCTTTGAACAGTAAAGAGGGAAAGAAATAAAAAAAAAGGGGGTCCGGTCTTCCTCAGTATGCATCTATAAAGATAGTAAGAGCCCCATTCCCATTGATTGAAATAGAAAATTTCGGAAGAATTTTAGGTTGGAATAAATTTCCAATCATCTGAATCCCTTTCTTTTCGAAATACAAACACGGGAATCGCTGAAATATCTCTTTGATTGAAAGAGTATGATTCATATCATAGATTACTCCATTGGAGTCCAATGGGATTCGAAATTCAGAGATTTTTATTTGAAATAGTTCAAAATGCGTTGCAGAACGATCTATAAAACAATTGATACGCTTTGATTCCTGAACTCAATTAGTAGTACTTCTAGAGCCCACTTCTTCCCCACACTACGAGTGAAAGGGAAAATGTAAAGACTACCATTAAAGCAGCCCAAGCGAGACTTACTATATCCATGTGAATTATGTCCCCTATCCCTATAAATACGAAGGAATTATTCCATTATTCCTCACTAATAATAGTGGAATCAATGGTGCAGAGTCAAAAAGGGATTCTGACCAAACACTATTGAGAAACCAATCAAATAAATCGATTATGATTTCGAATCGGGAAAGATTAAACACAAGCAAAATACGTAGTAACATCCCAAGGGAATGGGAACATGTAGGAATAAGAATAATAAGTCCTATTCTTTTTTTGTTTTGTTGACCTTCTAAGTAAAAACAGAAGGGGAGAAATCACTAAAAAAGAGAAATCACTATCTATTATAGACCTCTATTTTCTCATTTGACCTAATCCGTACCCCCTTTCCCGATTATCGCTGTGAAGATTATCGCTGTGAAACAGGGGGCTTGACTAGGGGTTGCCAAAAAGAAAGAATTTCTTTTTGCCCCTTTTTCTATAAAAGTCAATTATTCATCCAATCTAATATTGATTGGATACCTGAGCACTCAGAGATTCTCGCGAGTCCGTCGTATATAAAGCAACTTCCGCCCCTTTCCAAAACTATTAATTGAATTTCCTATGAATTTCCTATCAGGCTCTACAATCTGATTCAAGATCCAGTCATTAGACCTTCCCTTAGTAATAGAAGGGAGTCGTGAAGTCTTGATAGCCCCTCTACCAGTAGATTAGAATATTTCCTTGAATCCTAGATGCGAACGAGGATTCACAATCTTTTAGAAAACCTTCAGACCACATGCTTAGAATCAAACAAAGTAGCAACAGTCTGTTTCCTATGCTTCTACCGGGGACGTATTCTGCGAGTTATATCAGCAGAACAGAAGAGAAGAAGAGATTTCGAGTTTTTTGTTGATCAGGCGACACCCGGATTTGAACTGGGGAAAAAGGATTTGCAGTCCCCCGCCTTACCACTCGGCCATGCCGCCAAAATGATACAAAATAGATGAAAATTTTCCCGGATTACTGAATTTTTATTGTACTTGCATTTTGACTCCTGTTTTCCTTAATCCTTTTCTTTTCCTAAAAGAAACACCCCTTTTTGATTGGATTTGATCCATCCCTTCGATTGATTGTATAGTATCTGAAAATACACAATGCTAAAAACATTCTCTCGCTTTTCTATTGAGAAATCAAATGTGTATTTTTATCCGACAAATTGGAACCATTAACTATTGACTGCTTACTTCGAATTCATGAACGATTCTGGGATTTGAATCTCAAATTGTGTTTTCCTAATGACATAAGAAAATACAAATTGAAACAGAACTAATCAGTATTGATTTTTTCAATCAAAAAATCCTTCTCAATTTCAATTATAACAAAACATATGAGTATATGTAAACCCCATAACATAAATTGTTACACAGATATCTATTATTTAGATATGTTGTTGATAGGGAATTATCATAAAATTATCCTACTTCACTTCAATTTTGCATTGAATAGAAATTCTCTTTTGATAGAACACGACCCAGGCTGTCCCGAATAGAACCGGCAATAAAAGAGAAGTCGGATATTATAGCTATCTGCATACGTGTTTAATATTTAATAAATGCAACCCTTCTTATACACTTCAAATCGTATTCTACTCAAAAATCAGTAAAGTACAAATATCTCTCTTCTCTGCTAATCATTTTTTGAACAACGAAATCCCTAACATAAAGGCGGTTAAGTGCTAAAAAATGGATTTTATCTGATTTTTTTATCTTTGTCTTTATCTCCCAAATACCGAATCTTTTTATTTTTCTCAAATTCGAATATGTAATATCATAATAATGGTATAATTTGAATCATTTTATTTTTGTTTTGCTATTCTATAAAAAAAACCTATGACTTTAATAAGTCTAAGTGACAGAATTCT